AAATACCGTAATGAAAGGAACATAGGAGTTTGTCGCTAGGTATTTGACCAAATAGGATCGTCCAGTTCCTATAGAACCTATCACTAAAATACCCCTAGAAGGGGATAGGGCTAAGCGGAGCGAAAAGGGTTTTCCATGAGATGGGAAATGAGAACTATTAGCCCCACACGAGGTTTGTGAATAAGTGATTGTCTGATAATGAGCAAGGAATATCCGTCTTTCTGCTAAACAGGATCTATTGAACTCATAATTCATTAGATACTTTTTATGAATGTCAACTAAGTATCGTAAGTAAATGGATCCCGGTTGTTCAATCATTTGATAACCAGAGTCATTCTTTGATAAACGATCACTATGAGTCAGACTCAATAGAATTTGATCAATCCTTTTTTCCGTCGTTAAGGTGGAGAACTGAACCAAGAATTCTCTTTCTTCATCATCAATCGAATCACTGTTCGCGACCCAGGATTCTATTTTATCATCAATCCAATCACCGTTCACGTTTTTTCTTTTTCTTATCAATGAATAGATCTCTTTACTTGTACGACTTAGATGTCTCGTATTTCTCGAAAAAGTGATTCGATTGATGGGATTTGGTATGATACTGATGAGATCGATGAGATTGATATTCAAATATTTCTTCTTAGAACGTATTGATTTGACCCCATAAGCGGGACCACCACCCAATAGCATGTTGCCGCCAGAAGCAGAATCCCGTATTTCTTCCAGAGAATCTCCTAATTGTTCCAGAGCAACTAGAAAGAGATTCTTTAACCAGAAAGAATTCAGTTCAGATGTAGGATACCTATCCAGAAGTTTTCGCAACTCAATCATGTATGATGGAATCATCAAAGATTTGATCTTTTCTAACTCTGTCTGTAACTCACTAGAGGCTCGGAAAACAAAGAGAAGATGTGTACGAACGAGATATCCAGCAACAAGAAGAAGGAAAAGAATTGAATAGAGGAACTCCCAAGCATTTGGTGATCTCAGATGTGTCCATATCAATGGAATGGGTGACTCATTATTTCGATGAATCATTTCTTCGGACAGAAGAAGATTCTGTAAACACTTACTCGAACTCTCACTTATCAGATTCCGTTGTGGAAGAATCGACCACCACTTTTTCTGAGGAATTGGCCATGATATATCTGATCCATGCATAATATCATGAAAAACGGACACAAAATTTTGACTGCCACTTAGGGAATATTGAAAGGGAATATTCAATATCAAATAAATATTGTTTTTTAAGGTGAAATAAAGATATTTACACCCCGTCCAAGTAAGGAACCATGGCATATAGGTTTGGAACAAATTCCATTTTGAGAGATTTGAAAAAGCACTATCTCGTTGAAGGGTTCTACCTACTTCCCCCTTCTCAACGTTTTTCTTTAGACAAAGACTCAGTTCTTTCCTCTTTCCGGGCGGCACATATTTCTCAAAACATGGAGTGTGAATCAAACCCATGTTTGAATTGAAACGGAGATAGTGATGCAAGTTTTTCCCTTCTGAATCAGATAGATTCATATCTGAAAGAAGCTGACAATAAGTTCTTTCAAAATTGACTATTTGTTCCTCTATTACAGGTGTTCCAGAAATGTCTGCAATCGAGTAAATAGGAACGGATGGATCGGATCGAATTGAAAAATGGAAAGATTTGTACAAGTTATACGTTTCGTTACCACTTTGTGGAACATTGTTAGGTATGAATATGCCAGATACCTGTGACTCAATTGGTGAAATAGTCTCTCTCTCTCCCAAAACATGTTTTTTTTTACTGAAACACAAAGAAAATATTTTGTTGCGAATGCACAAGATATTGGGGAATTGTGCATACGTAAAATCATAATTATGGATACGGGTCTTTTCCCCATAAAAATGGAATCCTTTGTTACAATAGAACCAGAAGCGATGGGGATGATTCAAGAATTGAAGTCTATTTGCTCTATAAAAAGAAGATATCAATGAACTTTTCTGAGGATTCAACCAATTGTTTCGATCGTGGGATATCATTGATAAATAGGAATCCGTGTTCTCAAAGGATTTCCTGCGATTTTTTCTAGTACGGAATGAGTCAATCATGCACTTTTGTATCTTGTTGAACAAAAAAGGTAATATTGTTCCTGTATTGATTAAAAATTTCGATCTTTGGGAAGTATCATGATCATACAATAAGAAGGGTTTCAATTTATTCAAATAAACGATTTGAACACCTATTGATTCTAACAACGGATTGCCGGGTTGATCATTCAGACCTTTCAATTCATAGATGTGGATTTCGGCCCTATGGATGGAGATATTCCCGAAACTCACAACGAAAAAAGGAAGTGACTTAGATAAAAAGAGAAGCGACTTGGACAAAAGGAGAAGTGACTTGGACAAAAAGAAACGAAGTGACTTGGACAAATCTTGTTTGTCGATAACCTCGGACCAATCAATCGAATATTGATTAATACGTAATCGATCGAACATTACTTGAAAACGGTGTTTCTGCTCAGAAACGAAATGCTCCAAATATTCCTGGAAATTCTTGCTTCCATTGGAGCATTTGTATCTATATACATTAGGATCCAGATTCGTGGATCTCTCGGTTCGAGAAATAAGAGGATCGAACCACTTCTTCTTAATCTTTTTCAAATTGGATAAATGTTGGTTGATCTTATCTATTATTATCTTATCTATTATTATAGTTAGATGATTCAGAATATCATTTCCTATTGGGTGCTTTTGAATTCCTATGGGATGCTTTTGAATTCCATATGCGAAGTTGCAATCGGGTCGATTCATTAAAAAGAATCGATTCAATACATTTCTTATGTACCCATAGGTACTATATTGTATTTGAATCTGATTTCGGATCAATCTATATTGATGGATCGCCTCCATTATGTTGTTGTGAGCAAATACCGCTATTTTTGGTTTTTGATCTTCCAAATCATTCCCGCAGGAGATCCGGACCGATTTTTTTTTTATCTTTCGATAAAAAGATTCATTCTCTTCATCAAAAATAGAAGGTAGAACCAATAAAGATTTCTTTTTCGATTCATCCCCGGAGTTGAATACCTCATTCAATAATTTTCCGTAGGAATCAATAGACAAGCCAAATTCCTTATTATGATAGGCTAAACCCGGCTCGGTTATTGATAGAGTGAATAGATCTGCCATTTCTTGAAATGTCTCTTCTAATTCAAACTCGTGGTGCAACCTGTATCCCCCTTTGTTCCGATCATGGAATAGATGAAATAAATAAAAAAATGCATTTTCGTTCAAGAATGAAATCTTATTGGAACTGTCCATATCCGGTTCATCCTTCGGAACCATATCCCATCCCGGATCTGCTGCAATCGAATGAACTGAGGAGGTATTTTGTAAATACGTAATTATCTTGAATATATCAACTATTTCTTTATTTTTCGATCGCCTCGAAGGGACAAAAGAAACACCTTGTTGTTTCTTCAACAATTTCTGATCTATAGTCGACCTCTCGGTAGGATTCAAACCCAGATGAAGTTCTGACCATCTATCAGAGAAAAAAGAACGAATTGATCTTGTAGGATTCCCAAGAAATTCTTCTATTTCTTCTGGAAGCAGATGATTATTCATCTGCTTCTCACGTTCCGGGAATAGCCGAGCCATTGAGGAATATCCGGAAAGGTATTTTGAGAATCGATCTGATTTTATCTCTGTTCGTTCCGTTTGAAGAAAGGAAGTATCTAAAAGAATTGATCTTTCTTTTAGTTGCTGAATCTCTGTTTGATTGATCAATGTGTGATATTCCGAACCCTCATTACTAATGGAATTGAAAGGATCTATGGATTGATCAGAAAATCCTTTCGATTGGCTAGAATCCGTTACTTGAAAGAAAATGGATCTTACGGAATCATATTGAATATTTGACGATACATTCCGTACCTTGCTAAAAACCCGATTCCTGTTTACCAACCACGCATTGTCTAACCAAATCAAATTCTCTCTCGAGACGTTCCTCAAAAAATCCGATTTGTGCCGATTCTTCCCCCCAAGAACGAAGAGATCTTGGCGGAATTGCCACATATGAAATTGAGCGCAATTTTGCAAAAAAATACCCCCCTTGTTTCTCGAGAGGAGATGGGAAACATGTTCAATCTCGTTTGATTGAATAGTCGCTTCAGCTCCTTGTTGTTTGAAGAAACCCCCCCCATCAATTGGTCTTTTTTCACGAAAAGCAGACATGAGATAACAAATCAAATGTTTCACTAAAATTTCGAATAGCTGTCCCGAATTCAAGTTGATTATGTTTCGCTTCTTACTCGGAGAAAGGCGGTCAAAGAATTTCCAATCATGGTCCTTGCGGATCGGATCATTCGTATAGGATACAAAAAAAAACTCCAGATATTTTATATCTTTCTCTTTGAATGAGATCTCAATTCCAGCTGCAATTTCATTCGATATCTTACAGCTGGAATTCCTCTTTTTTACGATCACATTCCTCCATCGCCGCGAACCCCAGTTAGATTCAGACATGATACACTTTTTAGTTATTGGAAGAACCCAAGTACTTTCTTTCGGATCCATGAAACAACTCTCATAGATCTTTTTCCCTTTTGGAAGATACAGGAGCGAAACAATCAACCTATTGAGATTGGAAGACCAAAAGGATTCTTTCAATGTATAATTGGGGGGTCCAATGGAACGCAGAGGTTTAGGAAGAAGCCCCATCAAATAGATATTTTTTCTTTCGACCCTATTTCGATTGTATATAAGGACCGCTACTACAAGTACAAGCAGTACTACACCTTTGATCGTGCAATGTCGACGAATTGAACCCTGTGAATCACGTGAAATTAGGACACTCCAAATTCGGGAATCAAAAAGTTTCATAAAGCGCTCTTGGTGGAAAAAAAAGGAAGTGAAAGATTTCACCGAATCGGGTTGGATCCATGAATCCAAGAAATCGCGAGAATTCTGGATTTCTCTCAATTCGAAGATCCAGGATTTGAATTGATGTCCTCTCATTTCATTGATTCCTCCTAAAGAATCCAAAAGAATCTAAGTGAATTGAATTTGGGTCACTCGCGATGTACAATGACCCCAGTGAAGCATCCATGGCTGAATGGTTAAAGCGCCCAACTCATAATTGGCGAATTCGTAGGTTCAATTCCTGCTGGATGCAGGCCAACGGGGACATTCAATAAGGCTAGTTCCACTGGCTCCGTATCAATGGAATCTCATCATCCATACATAACGAATTGGTATGGTATATTCATACCAACCATAACATATGAAGAGTAAGAACTAGAATTCTTATCGATACTGGAACTCGTGGGGAAGAAAGTAGATTTATGGATGGAATCAAATATGTAGTCTTTACAGAAAAAAGTATTCGGTTATTGGGGAACAATCAATATACTTCTAATGTCGAATCAGGATCAACTAGGACAGAAATAAAGCATTGGGTCGAACTCTTCTTTGGCGTCAAAGTAATAGCTATAAATAGTCATCAACTCCCGGGAAAGGGTAGAAGAATGGGACCCATTATGGGACATACAATGCATTACAGACGTATGATCATTACGCTTCAACCGGGTTATTCTATTTTACCTCTTATAGAGAAGAGAAAAGAATTTAAGTAAAAAAAAAAAAGAAAAAAAAAAAATACTAAATAACACGGCGATACATTTATACAAAACTTCTACCCCGAGCATACGCAAAGGATCCGTAGACAGTCAAGTGAAATCCAATCCGCGAAATAATTTGATCTATGGACAGCATCGCTGTGGTAAAGGTCGTAATTCCAGGGGAATCATTACCGCAGGGCATAGAGGAGGAGGCCATAAGCGTCTATACCGTAAAATCGATTTTCGACGGAATGAAAAAGACATATCTGCTAGGATCGTAACCATAGAATATGACCCTAATCGAAATGCATACATTTGTCTCATACACTATGGAGATGGTGAGAAAAGATATATTTTACATCCCAGAGGGGCTATAATTGGAGATACCATTGTTTCCGGTACAGAAGTTCCTATATCAATGGGAAATGCCCTACCTTTGAGTGCGGTTTGAACTATGGATTTACGTAATTGGAAGTAACCAATTAGGTTTACGACGAAACCTAGAAATTGATCACTGATCCAATTTGAGTACCTCTACGGGATAGACCTCAACAGAAAACTGAAGAGTAACGGCAGCAAGTGATTGAGTTCAGTAGTTCCTCATATAAAATTATTGACACTCAAGATATGGTAATATGGAGAAGACAAAATTGTTTGAAGCACGGACAGAAGCGGAAGCGACCCTTGTTTCAAAGAGAAGAGGATGGGTTATTCACATTTCATTTGATGGTCAGAGGTGAATTGAAAGCTAAGTGGTGGTAATTCTAAAAATCCCCCCGGGGAAAAATAGAGATGTCTCCTACGTTACCCGTAATATGTGGAAGTAGCGACGTAATTTCATAGAGTCATTCGGTCTGAATGCTACATGAAGAACATAAGCCAGATGACGAAACGGAGAGACCTAGGATGTATAAGATCATAACATGAGTTATTTGGCAGATTTGTATTCCTATATATCCACTCATGTGGTACTTCATCACACGATTCATATAAAATCCATCTGTCTAGATATCATCATATAATATATATATATACATCCGGAAAGCCGTATGCTTTGGAAGAAGCTTGTACGGTTTGGGAAGGGGTTTTTATTGATCAAAAAGAAAAATCTACTTCAACCCATATGCCCTTAGGCACGGCCGTACATAACATAGAAATCACGCTTGGAAAGGGTGGACAATTAACTAGAGCAGCAGGTGCTGTAGCGAAACTGATTGCAAAAGAGGGTAAATCGGTCACATTAAGATTTCCATCTGGGGAGGTCCGTTTGATATCCAAAAACTGCTCAGCAACAGTCGGACAAGTGGGTAATGTTGGGGCGAACCAGAAAAGTTTGGGTAGAGCCGGATCTAAGTGTTGGCTAGGTAGGCGTCCTGTAGTAAGAGGGGTAGTTATGAACCCTGTAGACCATCCCCACGGGGGTGGTGAAGGGAGGGCCCCGATTGGTAGAAAAAAACCCACAACCCCTTGGGGTTATCCTGCGCTTGGAAGAAGAAGTAGGAAAAGGAATAAATATAGTAATAGTTTTATTATTCGTCGCCGTAAATAGGAATATTCAAAATCAAATAAATATTGTTTTTTACTCGTCTTTTCAAAAAAAAAAGGGGGGGGGAATAATAGGCCGTGACACGTTCACTAAAAAAAAATCCTTTTGTAGCTAATCATTTATTGGAAAAAATAAAGAAGCTTAACATGAGAGAGGAAAAAGAGATAATAGTAACTTGGTCCCGGGCATCTACCATTATACCCACAATGATCGGCAATACAATTGCCATTCATAATGGAAAGGCGCATTTACCTATTTATATAACGGATCGTATGGTGGGTCAAAAATTAGGAGAATTTGCACCTACTCTTACTTTCCAGGGACACGCGAGAAACGATACTAGATCTCTCCGTTAATAAAATAAAGTGAAATAGGGGCTCATCGTTCATTGGCGGGAGGCGAACCTTATCTTATGTCAAAGTGGAGAAAGTGGAAGAAGACCTTGAAAAAGCAGAAGATGAAGAGGAGCTCGAGTACACAAGTACAAGCTTTAGCTCAACGTATATGTATGTCTGCTCACAAAGCACGAAGAGTCATTGATCAGATTCGTGGGCATTCCTACGAGAAAACACTTATGTTACTGGAACTCATGCCTTATCGAGCATTTTATCCCATTTTTAAACTGGTTTATTCTGCAGCAGCAAATGCTAGTCACAATAAAAGTTTCAACGAAGCTGATTCAGTCATTAGTAAAGCCGAAGTCAATGGGGGTACTATCGTGAAAAAGTTAAAACCCAGGGCTAGAGGACGTAGTTATCCGATAGAAAGACCCGCCTGTCATATAATTATTGTATTGAAGGATAGCTCTAAAAAGAAAACAGATCAGGATATATTTTTAGAAACAAAAAATGTATGGAGAGATCCTATAATAGAAAGATATATAGAGAAGGAGAGAGAGAGAGAAAAAAAAGATGGGTCAAAAAATAAATCCACTTGGTTTCCGCCTTGGCGAAAACCAAAGTCATCGTTCCCTTTGGTTCGCACAACCAAAAAGTTATTACATAGGTCTCCAGGAAGATGAAAAAATACGGGATTGTATCAAGATATATGTACAAAAAAATATAAGAGTATCTTCAAGTTTCGAAGGAATTGGAATTGCACATATAGAGATTCAAAAAAAAATGGACTTGATCCAGGTCATAATCTATATTGGATTCCCAAATTTGTTAATAGAAGGCCAAACACGAGGAATCGAAGAATTGCAGATCAATGTACAAAAGGGGCTTCATTCTGTGAATCGGAGACTTAACATTGCTATTACAAGAGTTGCAAAACCTTATGGACAACCTAATATTCTTGCAGAATATATAGCTCTACAATTAAAGAATAGGGTTTCGTTTCGAAAGGCAATGAAAAAAGCTATTGAATTAACTGAACAAGCAGACACAAAAGGAATTCAAGTGGAAATTGCAGGGCGTATCGACGGAAAAGAAATTGCACGTGTCGAATGGATCAGAGAAGGTAGGGTTCCCCTCCAAACCATTCGAGCTAAAATTGATCATTGTTCCTATACAGTTCGAACTGCCTATGGGGCATTGGGCATCAAAATTTGGATATTTGTAGACGAGCAATAATGGACCCTTCCTTTGCTTGCCATTCTATTCAGTGATAGAACAAAAACTACAAACTATTCCTTTTCACTTCAATAAAAAAAAAAAAAATGAAAAATGAGCAATTCTAATTCTATAAGGTTGAATAAAAATTCGATTGACCTTTTGGTGGAACTGCTATGCTTAGTGTGTGACTCGTTGGTTTTTTATTTAAAGTTGGGATTCAAAAAACAGACCAGCCCCTAACTAATAACTATAAGAACTAGTAACCAACTCATTGCTTTGTATTATCGAGATCCAAGGAAGCAGTCGCCATATGATGTATCGATCATATAGTTGTAGCAACTGAAATCTTTTTTTTTCCATAAAGGAAAAATCCATTTATAGGTTGGAAAGAAAAATAGAGGGATGTGGGTAACTGGAAGGGCGAGAGAAAGAGAGAAGGAGAATCTCCATGATATATGATTCCAATATGTATGGTCTATCAATCACATCATATCATAAAAGGCAGTGTGATAAAGCATCAATACTGATTCGTCCATAATTAGATGAATACGGTTCATAAGAAAAATACAAATAATAAAGAGCCCCGAGTCAATAGAGACTGAGGAGATTGGCTCGGGAACGAATTTAATTAGGAGCTCCATTGCATAGTTCAGGCCTAGCCATTAATGGAAAAGCTATGGGAACGACGAAACCTGTGACTGCGGAAGATTCTATTGAAAACGAATCCTAATGATTCATTGGGTGGGATGGCGGAATCAACCAGGAACCAATTAATTTCTTCTGATAGGTCATGGGTTCACCCTACGAATGAAGCAAATATGGAAAGAGTCAATATTCGCCCGCGAAACCATTATTGGATTGCAGTATTTTGACAGATTCGGTAAAGGTCAAGGATTCATTTTCAAAAGAAAGGCATTATCCCATATAAATAAAATAGAAATATCCGTCTAGCCGTATATACTATATACTATACGGCTTCCCGTGTGACAGATTAAATATCAATAAATTCCATGATTCAGTGTATTATTCATTCAATAAATACATATACGTAATATTATTGAATCGTTTCATTCGCGAGGAGCTGGATGAGAAGAAACTCTCATGTCCGGTTCTGCAGTAGAGATGGGATTGAGAAACAACCATCAACTATAACCCCAAAAGAACCAGATTCCGTAAACAACATAGAGGAAGAATGAAGGGAATATCTTATCGAGGCAATCATATTTGTTTCGGCAGATACGCTCTTCAGGCACTTGAACCCGCTTGGATCACATCTAGACAAATAGAAGCAGGACGACGAGCAATGACACGATATGCACGCCGTGGTGGAAAAATATGGGTACGTATATTTCCCGACAAACCCGTTACAGTAAGACCTACCGAAACACGTATGGGTTCGGGGAAAGGATCTCCCGAATATTGGGTATCTGTCGTTAAACCCGGTCGAATACTTTATGAAATGGGCGGAGTATCAGAAACTGTAGCCAGAGCAGCTATTTCAATAGCTGCGTGCAAAATGCCTATACGAACTCAATTCATTATCGCGTGATAGGTATGTGAAGGGTATTTGTGATGAAAAATACAATCGCAGATTTTTGGATTTCTGGGCAGACAATATTTCTCTCTTTTTCCTTTGCCTTTTGCATTGAAAGAGCAGATTCAAAAAAAAAATGATATGATTCAACCTCAGACCCATTTGAATGTAGCGGACAACAGCGGGGCTCGAGAATTGATGTGTATTCGAATCATAGGAGCTAGTAATCAACGATATGCTCATATTGGTGACGTTATTGTTGCTGTAATCAAAGAAGCAGTGCCCAATATGCCTCTCGAAAGATCAGAAGTGATCAGAGCTGTAATTGTACGTACATGTAAAGAACTCAAGCGCGACAACGGTATGATAATACGATATGATGACAATGCAGCAGTTGTCATTGATCAAGAAGGAAATCCAAAAGGAACTCGAGTTTTTGGAGCGATCGCGCGGGAATTGAGACAGTTGAATTTCACTAAAATAGTCTCATTAGCTCCTGAAGTCTTATAAATACTAGTAGATGAAACCGTGATAGAGTATAGTCAGGTCTCTGAAATAGATCACGTTAGTAGATTGTGTCTCACGCATATACCTTTAATAATTCATAAATAAATAAGAAAAAATGAAAAAAAAAAAAGTAACATGTTGATTATATCAAAACTGGAAGGCACCCATAATTTTAGTTCGTCATGGGTAGGGACACTATTGCCGATATAATAACTTCTATAAGAAATGCTAACATGGATAAAAAAGGAACGGTTCGAATAGCATCTACTAATATCGCCGAAAACATTGTTAAAATACTTCTACAAGAAGGGTTTATTGAAAATGTTAGGAAACATAGGGAAAACAACAAATATTTTTTGGTTTCAACCCTGCGACATAGAAGGAATAGGAAAGGAACATATAGAAATATTTTAAAGCGTATCAGTCGTCCCGGTCTACGAATCTATTCCAACCATCAACGAATTCCTAGGATTTTAGGTGGAATGGGGGTCGTAATTCTTTCTACTTCTCGAGGTATAATGACAGATCGAGAAGCTCGACTAGAAAGAATTGGGGGAGAAATTTTGTATTATATCTGGTGATCCTTCTGGTATCCGAATTTGATCCGTAACTTGCTATTTGGGAAAAAGAGAGGAAAGACGAATTGTCTACTATTACTCCTCCTCCATTAGTTGATACTTCAAGGGGGTTACCTGGAATGAAAGAACAAAAATTGATTCACGAAGGTTTAATTACTGAATCACTTCCCAATGGTATGTTCCGAGTTCGTTTAGACAATGAAGATCTGATTCTAGGTTATGTTTCGGGGAGGATCCGACGGAGTTTTATCCGGATACTACCAGGAGATAGAGTCAAAATCGAAGTAAGTCGTTATGATTCAACTAGGGGACGTATAATTTATAGACTTCGCAACAAAGAGTCGAATGATTAGGCGGCTTTTTATTTGAATTTAAACATTCCTTTCATGGGAATACAATTCGAGGTTCAAAATTTCAAGAGACTTATTTTCTTCCAAGGAGTATATTTGGAATTAAGGAATAACAAATATGAAAATAAGGGCTTCCATTCGTAAAATTTGTGAAAAATGTCGACTGATCCGTAGGCGGGGACGAATTATAGTAATTTGTTCCAATCCGAAACATAAACAGAGACAGGGGTAATCTTTCTAACAAGGGACTTTCTAAACGGTCCGATGTACAAATAAAGGGTCTGTTTTGACATGAAATGGATATATCCGTATATCTCTGACTCATATTTATGAGATGATAAAATATGACAAAAGCTATACCAAGAATTGGTTCACGTAAGAATGGACGTAGAATACAAAAAGGAGTTATTCATGTTCAAGCGAGTTTCAACAATACCATTGTGACTGTTACAGATGTAATAGGTCGGGTGGTTTCTTGGTCCTCCGCTGGTACTTGTGGATTCAGAGGCACAAGAAGAGGGACACCATTTGCTGCTCAAACCGCAGCAGGAAATGCTATTCGTACGGCAGTGGATCAGGGTCTGCAACGAGCAGAAGTCATGATAAAAGGCCCTGGTCTCGGAAGAGATGCAGCATTACGAGCCATTCGTAGAAGTGGTATACTATTAAGTTTCGTACGTGACGTAACCCCTATGCCACATAATGGATGTAGGCCTCCTAAAAAAAGACGTGTGTAGAAATAAAAATGGAATGGATTGCAATAGAAATAAATGATTCAATGATCTGATCAAACAATAATATTAGTATGGTTCGAGAAGAAGTAGCAGTA